ACTTTTTTACTTTAGTTTAGAAGGAGAATATTGGTAGATAGATATGGGACAGAAAATAAATCCACTTGGTTTCAGACTTGGTACAACCCAAAACCATCGTTCCTTTTGGTTCGCACAACCAAAAAATTATTCCAAAGGTCTCCAGGAAGATGAAAAAATACGGGATTGTATCAAGAATTATGTACAAAAACATATGAGAATATCCTCAGGTTTTGAGGGAATTGCACGTATAGATATTAAAAAAAGAATCGATTTGATCCAAGTCATAATTCATATTGGATTCGCCAATATGTTAATAGAGGGTAAAGCTCGAGGAATCGAAGAATTACAGGCTAATGTACAAAAAAGCTTTTATTCTGTTAACCGAAGACTCAACATTGCTATCGTAAGAGTTGCAAGACCTTATGGGCAACCTAATATTCTTGCAGAATATATTGCTCTGCAATTAAAGAATAGAGTATCCTTTAGAAAGGCAATGAAAAAAGCTATTGAATTAGCTGAACAAGCGGATGCAAAGGGAATTCAGGTACAAATTGCAGGACGTCTCAACGGAAAAGAAATTGCCCGGGTTGAATGGATCAGAGAAGGTAGGGTTCCCCTACAGACCATTCGAGTTAAAATTGATTATTGTTCCTATCCAGTTCGAACTATCTATGGAGTATTAGGAATAAAAATTTGGATATTTTTAGATGAAGAGTAATATCTTATTTTTTGCCATTCTACCTATGAATATCATGACAGGGCAAAAAACTCAATTTTAGGTCTTTTTACGTTTGTTTAGTCAAAAAAATCAATTATCAATTATATATGTTTGAATAACAATTAAATTTACCACTTTGGTATGATAGAATTGCTATGCTTAGTGTGTGACTCGTTGGTACTCCTACCTAATATAAATTAATAACCAGCTCATTGCTTCGTATTCTCGAAATCCAAGGAATCGGTCATTATATGAGATAATAATCATATAGTTGTAGCAACTGAAATCCTTTTTCAATTTTCAATAAAGTAAAAATAAATCTTGATTGATTGTATAAGTTTAAGTTGTGAAGCCAAAATAGAGAAGTGCGGATGAATGGAGGTATGAGAGAAAGGGAGAAGGGTAAAAGCAATGACATATTATTCCAATATGTATGGTCCATGAATAATCTCAGAAAGGGCAATGTGATAAGGCATCAATACTCTAATTCAATTCATCTAAAATTAGGAGATGGATGGAGATGGATTTCATAGGAGAAAAAAGAGCGCTGAGTCGATAGAGACTGAGGAAATTGACTCATGTACATATTACTTTAGAAGCTCCATTGTAGAATTCAGACCTAGACATTAATGGAGGAGAAGCTATGGGAACGACGGAACCTGTGACTGCGGAGGATTCAATTGAAAACGAATCCTAATGATTCATCGGACGGGATGGCGGAAGACGCCAAGATCAAACTGATTTTTTCGAAGAGGTTATGGAACAACCCTACGAATAAAACAGATAAATAAAAAATAAAAGAGTAAATATTCGCCCGCGAAATTTAATTCAGAAAATAATTATTTGACTATTATTTATCCTTTCATTCGCGAGGAGCTGGATGAGAAGAAACTCTCATGTCCGGTTCTGTAGTAGAGATGGGATTGAGGCACTACCATCAACTATAACCCCAAAAGAACCAGGTTTCGTAAACAACATAGAGGAAGAATGAAAGGAGTATCGTTTCGTGGCAATCGTATTTGTTTCGGTAGATATGCGCTTCAGGCACTTGAACCCGCTTGGATAACGTCTAGACAAATAGAAGCAGGGCGACGCGCCATGACACGATATGCCCGTCGTGGCGGAAAAGTATGGGTACGTATATTCCCCGACAAACCTGTTACAGTAAGACCCGCAGAAACACGTATGGGTTCGGGGAAGGGATCTCCTGAATATTGGGTATCCGTCGTTAAACCGGATCGAATACTTTATGAAATGGGCGGAGTATCAGAAACCGTAGCCAGAGCAGCCATGGAAATAGCTGCACGCAAAATGCCTATACGAACTAAATTCGTTATTGCAGAATAGGGATATCGGCCCAAGGGGATATTTATGAATGATAAAAAATATAATCGATAATCGGTGGTTTATGTATTTATATTTCTGTACAGAAAATTGTCTTTTTTTATCCTTCGCCTTTGCATTGAAAGAACTTAAAAAAAAGATGATTCAACCTCAAACCCATTTGAATGTAGCGGACAACAGCGGAGCTCGAAAACTGATGTGTATTCGAATCATAGGAGGTAGTAATTCCCGATATGCTCATATCGGTGACGTTATTGTTGCTGTAATCAAAGAAGCAGTGCCAAATATGCCCCTGGAAAGATCAGAAGTAATCAGAGCTGTAATTGTACGTACATGTAAAGAGCTCAAACGCGACAACGGTATGATAATACGGTATGATGATAATGCAGCAGTTGTCATTGATCAAGAAGGAAATCCAAAGGGTACTCGAGTTTTTGGTTCGATTGCTCGTGAATTGAGACAGTTAAATTTCACTAAGATAGTCTCATTAGCTCCCGAAGTCTTATAGTCTTATAAATAATAACTGCTAGTAGACGAAACAATGGTATAGCAGAGTCTTTGAAATGGATCAATTAGTAGATTATGTCTCAGGCATATACCTTTAATGAAAAAAAGAGAAACATGTTGATTATATCAAAGAAAAAAATTTAGTCATGGGTAGAGACACTATTGCCGATATAATAACTTATATAAGAAATGCTGACATGGATAAAAAAGGAACGGTTCGAATACCATACACTAATATTACCGAAAACATTGTTAAAATACTTCTACGAGAGGGTTTTATCGAAAATGTTAGGAAGCACCAGGAAAACAACAAATATTTCTTGGTTTTAACCCTACGACATAGAAGAAATAGGAAAGGAGCATATAGAAATATTTTAAAGCGTATCAGCAGACCAGGTCTGCGAATTTATTGCAACTCTCAGCGAATTCCTAGGATTTTAGGAGGTATAGGGGTTGTAATTCTTTCTACTTCTAGAGGTATAATGACAGATCGAGAGGCTCGACTAGAAAGAATTGGAGGAGAAATTTTGTTTTATATATGGTGAGGTGATCCATCTGGTATACGATGAAAATTTGATACGTAACTTCCTATTTATGAAAAAGAGAGTAGAGGTGGGTTGTCTAATATCACTCCTCCTCCTCCATTAGTTGATACTTCAAGGAGGTTACCTGGAATGAAAGAACAAAAATTGATCCATGAAGGTTTAATTACTGAATCACTTCCCAATGGCATGTTCTGGGTTCGCTTAGATAATGAAGACCTGGTTCTAGGTTATGTTTCAGGGCGTATACGACGTAGTTTTATACGAATACTACCAGGAGATAGGGTTAAAATCGAAGTCAGCCGTTATGATTCAACAAGGGGACGTATAATTTATAGACTTCGCAATAAAGATTCAAATGATTAGGTACTTACATTTTGATGGGTTGGGGATAAATTTCGAGGGTCAAACACTAACTTCACGTTAAAGAAATTTATTTTCTTTCAAAAAATGGATTCGGAATTAAGGAACAACAAATATGAAAATAAGAGCCTCTGTTCGTAAAATTTGTGAAAAATGTCGACTGATCCGTAGGCGAGGGCGAATTATAGTAATTTGTTCCAATCCGAAACATAAACAGAGACAGGGATAATATTGAGAAAAATAACTTCACTTTATAAGAGACCTACAGTAGAAAGTAGAAATCAAATAAATAAAGGATTTGTTTTCACATGAAATGGATATATCCATATATCTCTGACTCATATTTTTGAGATGATAAATAGAATATGACAAAACCTATACCAAGAATTGGTTCACGTAGAAATAGCCGTATTAGTTCCCGTAAGAGTGGGGGTCGAACACCAATAGGAGTTATTCATGTTCAAGCGAGTTTCAACAATACTATTGTTACTGTTACAGACCCACAAGGTCGGGTTGTTTCTTGGTCCTCTGCGGGTACCTGTGGATTCAAGGGCACAAGAAGAGGTACCCCATTTGCTGCTCAAACCGCAGCAGCAAATGCTATTCGTACAGTAGTAGACCAGGGTATGCAACGAGCAGAAGTAATGATAAAAGGTCCGGGTCTAGGAAGAGATGCAGCATTACGAGCGATTCGTCGAAGTGGTATACTATTAAATTTCGTACGTGACGTGACCCCTATGCCACATAATGGATGTAGACCGCCAAAAAAAAGGCGCGTTTAGAAATAAAAACGGAAAAGATTCAAATCCAAGAGAAATAAATAAGTAAATGATCTGATCAAATCATATTATATTAGTATGGTTCGAGAGGAAGTAACAGTATCCACTCGGACACTACAGTGGAAGTGTGTTGAATCCAGAGCAGACAGCAAGCGCCTTTATTATGGTCGTTTCGTTTTATCCCCACTTATGAAGGGTCAAGCCGATACAATAGGTATCGCAATGCGAAGGGCTTTACTTGGAGAACTAGAAGGAACATGTATTACGCGTGCAAAATTTGATAACGTACCACATGAATATTCTACGATAGTAGGTATTGAAGAATCAGTCCATGAAATTTTAATGAATTTGAAAAAAATTGTATTTAGAAGTGATCTGTACGGAACTCTCGACGCATCTATCCGCGTCAGGGGACCCAGATACGTGACTGCTAAAGATATAATATTACCACCCTCCGTAGAAATAGTTGATACTACACAGCATATAGCTATCCTAACAGAACCTGTTGATTTGTGCATTGAATTAGAAATCGAGAGGGGTCGGGGGTATTTTATGAAAACCCCAAATAACCATCAAGACGGAAGCTATCCTATAGATGCTGCATTCATGCCTGTTCGAAATGCGAATCATAGTATTCATTCTTATGGGAATGGGAATGAAAAACAAGAGATACTTTTTCTAGAAATATGGACGAATGGAAGTTTAACTCCTAAAGAGGCGCTTTACGAAGCTTCTCGTAATTTGATCGATTTATTTATTCCTTTTCTACATGCGGAGGAACAGGACATAAATCCCAATGGAGAGGACAATCCAAATAGGCAAACAGTACCCTTATTTATCTTTCATGATGAATTGGATCATGATCATATGAAAAAAGAAAAAATATTTAAACGCATTTTTATTGATCAATTAGAATTGCCTCCTAGGACTTATAACTGTCTCAAAAAGTCTAATATACATACATTATTGGACCTTTTGAGTAAGAGTCAAGAAGATCTTATGAAAATTGAGCATTTTCGCGTAGAAGACGTAAATCAAATATTCGAAATTCTACAGAAGGGTTTCACAATCGACTTGCTTCAAAATAAAAATATGTTTTAAGCTCGTTGAATTTTTTTCATATTTAAAATTTTTTCATTTTGTGCTTTCATTTCAAATGAAAGACTATTTTATATTTATTATTCCATTTTTATGGAATAATAATTTGTAATATAACACTAACACTAACGAAAAAAGAAGAAAAGAAGAAACAAAGTCTGTTTTAAATCTTCAGCATAGTCTTTACTCGTGGATTTATCAGAATAGATCCATAATCAAATATAAGAGATGTATCTAGATAGAATACACTTTGAAGTATGCCTGACGAGATACATACGTAATACCCCGCCTTAGTATTTCAAGATCTATTTTTTTTAAAAAAGACCTAAAGTTAGAGATTTATCGATAGGTAATGTTGCTCCAATACCTAACCAAAGGGCTACTGCCGTACCGATCAAAAAGACTGTTGTAGCTACCGGGCGGCGGAATGGATTTTGGAATTTATTAACATTTTCCAAAAAGGGTACTGTCAATAATCCCGCTGGTACCGAAACCATTAAAAGAACACCTAATAACTTATTAGGTACTGTACGGAGTATTTGAAATACGGGAAAGAAGTACCATTCGGGTAATATTTCCAAAGGAGTTGCAAATGGATCCGCCGGTTCACCAATCATTGATGGTTCTAGAACCGCTAGACCTACATTGCATGCAATAGTACCTAGAATAACTACAGGAAAAATATATAAAAGATCATTAGGCCATGCGGGTTCTCCATAATAATTATGTCCCATCCCCTTAGCCAATTTTGCTCTTAATACAGGATCATTCAAATCGGGTTTCTTTGTTATTGGGATAGGTGAATCCTTATGGATCCATCCCCCGAAAGAACAGGACATGATGATTTTTCATCATCCAGCTCGAGCAATAATCAAAGGAAGGAAATGGATTCATATAAAATCCATACGCCATCCAGGAAACTATGTTCGTACAGATAAATGCTCAATACCCAAGTGGGCTTACATCGATCATGATCAAATGCTTTTTGGATTGTCTCATACCTTATGGTTGGTACCACAATATAGGTTTTTTAGAGTCTTGTTACGTACAAAGGATTTACTTGTTACTAATAAAGTCTAGCCTCGATTCTTCCTTAGATCCCTTGTTTCACTCCGATAGTATCATAGATCGGGGTTGATGCAGGGGAAATGAATGCATTCCCTACTATAAGTTAAGTTAAATAAATGAAAGTGGAAAAGTGGAATAGATAGAACATAATATGAATCATACCACATCATTTATTCTACTAGATCTTACGAAGCCTATTCATGCATGACACGATTCGGATCTGATCATAGAAAAGATTCTCCTCAAGGTAACCAGCCTATCCTCTTGCTCCACAGGGGGGCGGCGGTTGGAACAGAGACACATTTGTTTATGAATTCTAATGTGGCAGATAATAGATCTGCGTCGACCAATCAATAGTTCAAGTCACACACTCCCATAATCCATCCTCTCTTCCGAGAATCCACTTCAACTATTCCTGTTCGTATCAAATAAAAAATATTTCGGGGTTGAAGGTAAATATCCAAAAAACATGTATTATTCAAAAGAATAATCCATATTTATAGCAATGAAATACTATGAAATACTATTTCTTTTATTACCCAAATTATATATGATCTATTACAACTACCTATGCTCTGTCCTCTCTATAAAGGACCTGAAATACCTTGCTTACGTATCATTAAGAAGTGCATTAACATAAAAACGGCAGTAAGAAGAGGTAATACAAAAGTGTGTAAACTATAGAAACGTGTCAAAGTTGATTGACCCACGCTAGCACTTCCACGTAATAACTCCACCAAAGGAGACCCCACTATAGGGATAGCCTCGGGTACGCCAGTTACAATTTTGACTGCCCAATAACCAACTTGGTCCCAAGGTAAAGAATAACCAGTAACACCAAAGGACGCAGTCAATACAGCTAGAACTACACCCGTAACCCAAGTCAATTCGCGTGGTTTCTTAAAACCGCCTGTGAGATAAACACGAAATACGTGCAGGATCATCATTAGAACCATCATACTTGCTGACCATCGATGAACTGATCGAATTAACCAACCGAAGTTGGCTTCAGTCATTATGTATTGAACAGAGGCAAAAGCTTCTGTGACGGTCGGGCGGTAGTAAAAAGTCATAGCAAAACCTGTAGCTACTTGTACTAAAAAGCAAGTAAGTGTGATCCCTCCTAGACAATAAAATATATTGACATGAGGAGGAACATATTTACTAGTTATATCATCTGCAATCGCTTGAATCTCGAGACGCTCCTCGAACCAATCATATACTTTATTGAGATAGGTGAACCGAAGGAACTCCCCCTCTGAGAACCGTATATGAGAATTTCGTCTCGTACGGCTCAGGCGAAAACACCCCAATACTGGTTCTGGTTGCAACGTGCAATGGAAAAGAAAGATTTTAAACCTTTTAGACACTTCACTTGATTCAATCTTTCCCGATAAAATGAAGTAACCAAAACCCTAAAACTCTTCTTTGTGAAGATATCTTTGTGATGATAGCGCCAAAATATCAAGTTGGCTCATCCTATGTTTATTTTTACAGGCCTTTTGAATGCTCTCTTACCCTATCTTACCCTATTTGTTGGTTATATGTAATACATACGAATTTACTATTGATAGGAATTATCTTGTTGAGACCCTATGAATCAATTGAAACCTCAGATTCCTACTAAAACCACGATGATTCAACAAAGAACAAAACAGAACCAAAAAGTTCTCTGAGTGCGAACCCTTTCGTTTGATCATCACTTCACTTATTCAATGAACAGATATAATAACTAAGAATCCATAGTAATATTTGTCCTGTCCCAAACTAAGCATGATTTTTAAGGAAAAAGGTGCTTCTATTTATGAAACACCTCGTTGAAAAGTTAATTCCAAATAATTGGAGGCCGGTCACGAGGTATGAATAGTAGGTATGAATCATAGTTCAAATAGTTCTTGATCTATTCCATATATTCCGTGCTCCAGATACTAGACTGACTATCTGACGGGTTAGAACCATCTCTTTTAGAGAGATGACAGACTTATCCTCTGTACTATCAATAGGTATAACAAGTCACACACTCATATTCCGGAAATACCGAAACAAAATAATTTCGCGGTCGAACTACCAAAAAGAATGAGATTACTTAGAAATCCCAATCTTAAGTGATTCTTTTTTTTTATTGAAAGTTAGGACTTATCCGTTCTTCTGAGCCTAACTTAATGAAATCCCATCCAGTAAAACTGAAGAATTATAAATCTCCAAAATAATAGATAGGAATACTGCAAATAGAGCCATTGCGACACCCATCAGGGGTGTAGTTCCCCATCCAGGAGCTACTTTACCATATTCCGAATTCAATGGTTTTAATAAATCGCCTACAAGAGTTCGTCTTGGCGCAGATCTGGAACTATCCTCAATTATTTGTGTAGCCATAAATTCTATTGCATGCATTTTTTAGATCTGTTGACTTTGTATACGATTCCGTTGTAAATAAACTATCTTATCATAGATCGATAGTGGTCTTGAAATTACCTAATAATGGAAACTGCAACTCTAGTCGCCATCTCCATATCTGGTTTACTTGTAAGCTTTACTGGGTATGCCTTATATACCGCCTTTGGGCAACCCTCTCAACAACTAAGAGATCCTTTTGAGGAACACGGGGACTAGCTGAAATGATGACCCTCCCCAATGGGAGGGTCATCATTTCAATTGAGATAATGAAAAATCATTTCGCCTTTTTAGTCGGAACCTTAGGCGGTTCTCGAAAAAATATAGCAAAAAAAATTATTCCTAAAGTCGAGACCAGCAGGAATGTATAAACCAATGCTTCCATAGATTCGATCGTGTTTTAAATTATAGCTTCCATACCTGTTCATTTGGGATCATTTCCCATACAAGTAAAGGTCAAGAGTAATAGTTGATTACTCGAATCAATATGTCTCTGGTACCCTATATGAAATGAAACATGAGCTAGACATACGAGAAAATTGTTGTATCAGACTGCTTGTCTCTTTGTAGTTGGATCCCCTAGTTTTTGGAAGGCTCCAAATTCCACTTGAAGATCTAAGTCTGGGTCGATACCAGCAAAAACATCTCGGAATAAAGTTCTAGCACCATGCCAAATGTGGCCGAAAAAGAAAAGCAAAGCAAACGTAGCATGTCCAAAAGTGAACCAACCCCTTGGACTACTACGAAAAACACCGTCGGATTTCAAAGTAGCGCGATCCAATTCAAAAATTTCACCCAACTGGGCGCGTCTAGCATATTTTTTAACAGTAGCCGGATCATTATAACTGACTCCATTGAGTTCACCACCATAGAACTCAACAGTTACACCTACTTGTTCGACACTATACTTTGATTCTGCCCTTCTAAAAGGAACATCGGCTCTAACAATTCCGTCTCCGTCTACCAAAACTACCGGAAATGTCTCAAAGAAGGTGGGCATACGACGTACAAAAAGTTCATGTCCCTCTTTATCTCTAAAGACTGGGTGTCCTAACCACCCAACAGCTATTCCATCCCCGTTGTCCATTGAGCCGGCTCTGAACAATCCTCCTTTCGCCGGATTATTACCGATGTAATCATAAAAAGCTAGTTTATCAGGAATTTTAGACCAAGATTCCGATAAACTCAGATTTTCGGCTAGCCCGGCGTTAACTCTTCGATATATTTCTTGCTGGAAATATCCCTGATCCCACTGATAACGAGTAGGACCAAATAATTCGATCGGAGTAGTCGCTGAACCATACCACATAGTTCCAGCAACAACGAAAGCTGCAAAAAACACAGCAGCGATACTACTGGAAAGCACAGTTTCAATATTGCCCATACGTAATGCTTTGTATAGACGTTGGGGCGGGCGGACACTAAGATGGAATAGACCCGCTAATATTCCCAAGGTACCCGCAGCAATATGATGAGAAGCTATTCCCCCCGGGGAAAAAGGATCAAAACCCTCTGCGCCCCATGCAGGACTTACAGGTTGCACTTTTCCGGTTAGACCATAAGGATCAGATACCCATATTCCAGGGCCATACAAACCTGTTACATGAAATGCACCAAAGCCAAAGCAAGCGACCCCAGATAAAAATAAATGAATTCCAAAGATCTTGGGCAAATCCAAAGAAGGTTTTCCCGTACGTTCATCACAGAATATTTCTAGATCCCAATACACCCAATGCCAGATAGCTGCTAAGAAGCACAAGCCAGAAAGCATAATGTGTGCCCCGGCAACACCTTCGTAACTCCAAATACCCGGATTGGTTATAGTTCCTCCTGTAATACTCCAACCACCCCATGAATTAGTTATTCCTAAACGAGTCATGAACGGTATAACGAACAGACCTTGTCGCCACATTGGATCAAGAACGGGATCAGAGGGATCAAAAACAGCTAATTCGTATAGAGCCATGGAACCGGCCCAACCAGCAACTAGAGCTGTATGCATTATATGGACAGAAAGCAAGCGACCAGGATCATTCAATACGACAGTATGAACACGATACCAAGGCAAACCCATGGAAATACCCCTTCATAAAAATGGACACTATGTAACTTTATCACATTGGAAAAGACTATGCTATGGACCTCATTCAGTGGATTATCTCGGTGCAAGGGTTCACATTTATTACTTGCCGCTGGTTACTGGTTATAATAATAATGGAACGATTTCGTTCTGTTCGCAGGAACAAAGAGAAGCAGATTTATTTTATACCCGATAAGTACCAATACGCAATGGGGGAATTGGTCCCATTTTTTTAAGTGAATCCATTAGATACTTGTTCATCATTCGAAGGATCCGCTCCGTCCTTAAGAATTTTTATGTTTTTTTCTGTATTCCTACATGAACTCTTCAACCCATGGATAAAATATGATAAACAGAAATATCATGAGGACAATAAACTCATTATTACGTTTCCACATCAAAGTAAGGTATAGTTTTTAACCCTATTTTCTTTAATGTAATGCCCATTGGTGTTCCAAAAGTCCCTTTTCGGAGTCCCGGAGAGGAAGATGCTGTTTGGGTTGACATATAGTGCGACTTGTCGGACATATTGGGTCATATGGGATTTCCCCGTTCTCTCCCCCGATCGAGATATACTCTCTTTCGCCTAAGAAAAATTGATTGAATCATCAATTGAATGATCAATTCAATAATTCGGAGCGTGAAATGTGCAAATTGATCAATTCATTTGTAGGATAAATATGATCTTATCAATTAGAATAATCTATGGTTGACTTGGAACAATAAAATGAAGTATCCAGGCTCCGTTCAGAACAGGGTATATGTAATATTGATTACCACTTCTATCATAAAAAAGACCATAGGAATGATCTGAAACCACTAAAAAATGTGATGAATACATATACATCGAATACTTGTTTAGTGGAAGACATGAACAAAAAAAGTCATAATAATAAAGTGGTACTTAAGTGGTACTTGGAGCATTTGTCCTATATGTGCAAATGAAATTCGGGCAAATCTTTACCCGGAGTAGAGCATAAACCTAAAATATTTGAAGGGGCCCATTGAGGAACAAGAAAATGACATCGAGATTTGTATCTCGATGAAACAATACATCAATAAAAAGATGATAAGTTCAGTGAATTCTTTTTGTAGGTTAGGAGGAAAAACCGAAACTCATTTTCGGGGAAAATGCAAATGAAAAACCCCTTTGTCATAAAAACGCCTAAATAAAAAAGAATAGGTCTGGAATCGACACATTGATTATTTTTTTTTCGAACTTTTTGAACCGTATGCATCGAAAGATGCGTGTACGGTTCTGCGGGGATACCTTTTTTCCTAATCAACCGACTTCATCGAGAAAGATTACTTTTTTTAGGACAAGGCGTTGATAGCGAGATCTCGAATCAACTTGTTGGTCTCATGGTATATCTCAGTATGGAAGATAATACCAGGGATCTCTATTTGTTTATAAATTCTCCCGGCGGGTGGGTAATACCGGGAATAGCTATTTATGATGCTATGCAAATTGTTCCACCAGACGTACATACAATATGCATAGGATTAGCCGCTTCGATGGGATCTTTCATCCTGGTCGGAGGAGAATTTACCAAACGTCTAGCATTCCCTCACGCTCGGCGCCAATGAGTTTTTATTTTATTTGAAGAAAAAATAAGACTATGCCTTCGCCATATGGAATATATAAGTAATAATAGCATGGCACGTTTAGTTCGATATGAGCAAATCATTATTGTTTTTTTCATAACATGATTATGTATCGAAATAGTAGTATGAAATAAAAGGTTAGTCCCGATTCGATTTTATCTGATTTTTGTGTTATTTATCGGGGTTACATTTTAGCGTCACAAACAACTTTTTTATTTTTATGAAAATTTTTCATATTTAATTTTAATCAGACTCACAACAGAAATAAACTTTGGGATTGCTAGAATAGAGATAAAATAAATATATATTATCTAAATTCTAAATATCTAAAGCAACGGAACCATCATAGTATTCTTTATTCCTACGAGGAGAAGGGTGGTAAATGGGTCATCAAACGATCTGGATCTGATAGATCCACTTGTCTCCTTCTTTGATCTAAGAGAAGAGTAGATCCCATAGCAGAGCCGTATGCAATGCAAAAAACTGCCTGTACGGTTTTCTATATTTTTTATTGTTATTTATGCCTTTCGTTTTCGTTCCTTTTTTTTAGATAGAGGGACTGCGCATTATGACATATTATAATCAGGGTTATGATCCACCAACCTGCTAGTTCTTTTTATGAGGCACAAGCAGGAGAATTTATCCTGGAAGCAGAAGAACTATTGAAACTTCGCGAAATACTCACAAAAGTTTATGTACAAAGAACAGGCAAACCTTTATGGGTTGTATCTGAAGACATGGAAAGGGATGTTTTTATGTCGGCGACAGAAGCACAAGCTTATGGCATTGTTGATCTTGTAGCGGTCGAAAATAGCGCAGATTTTGTGTAAATCAGTTCTACTTCGAATCACGGTTCAAATTAACCGTGATTCGAAGTAGAATCTTCTAATTAAATGCAATTAATTCATAATTCTAAGGTTAGGATAAATCTAAACCAACCGATTCCATATATGATTCAGCATGCCAACTATTAAACAACTTATTAGAAACACAAGACAGCCAATGAGAAATGTCACGAAATCTCCTGCTCTTCGAGGATGTCCTCAGCGTAGAGGAACATGTACCAGGGTGTATGTGTGACTCGTTCAGATCATGAACTGTGACCTAAACTAAAGCATGATTCCAGTATCAATGACCAGTACCAATGAAATGAATAGGGTAGAAGGAAGAACTACATTTCAAAAAAGATCTATCTCTCTATTGTGTATAAAATTTATGGTTTCCATTGGTGCAAATCCAATCTCCTTTATTTTTAATTTGGGATGAAAAGCGATTCCTCATTGGTAGCGAATGGTTATCCATTAAGCGGGGAAATAGTATTTAAGAAGCATAAAGTGTATTGGTGCTCTTACTTTTGTAAGAACGGACTCACAGGGTCAGCTACCTAGCCAACCTTCATAATCAAATACCGTCACTGTATGGATAGATCTCGTTGTGCAAAGACCTATTACTGGCTAATTTATGGGTAGAGCCAAATGGTGTGAACTGTACAAGTTACCAATAACATTTTTAAAATGAGGGGAAGGGCTCCGGTGTATAGATAGGATCTCGCCGTTTAAGAAGTAACCATAGAAACGATGGAACCCACTATTCTATTTATTTTTATTCATAGGTAAATGAACTGCCTGTAAGAAATAACAAATCGTGGTTGGGAAGGTTATTGTAGCAAAAGAAAGCCATAGGGATTTTTATTTTATACACCGGAAAAATCCGTTTTGTTTAGACCAGTATAAGGAAAAAGAATGACTGAAAGAAAAGAAATGTAAATCAATTAGTTATTCATTAAAATTAAAATTTTATTCATAAAAGTTTCAAATTAAACTATGACAAGAGTTAGACGTGGATATATTGCTCGGAGGCGTCGAAGAAAAATTCATTTATTTGCATCCTCCTTTCGAGGAGCTCATTCAAGACTTACTCGAACTGCTACTCAACAGAAAATAAGGGCTTTGGTTTCCAGCCATAGGGGTAGAGGAAGGAAAAAGCGAGATTTTCGTCGTTTGTGGATCACTCGGATAAATGCAGTAACCCGCGAGAATGGGGTACCCTATAGTCAATTAATACACCATATGCGCAAGAGGCAGCTCCTTCTTAATCGTAAAATACTTGCACAAATAGCTATATCAAATAGGAATTGCCTTTACATGATATCCAATGATATCACTAAATAGGGAGATTGATTAGGAGGAGTACGACGGAATAGAATAATTTAAACGAAACAGAGTTTCCCGGAGAATTACCCCCGGGAAAGTGGAGTAAAAATAACAATGTAAATAAAATGTAGTAGGAATGAATGAACCCATTTCTTTATTGAAATGGGTCTTCTTCTACCATTCTTTCTTTTTTATTCCGACACGATAATCAAATATGGGCTCTGTACGAACAAAGCATCACATCAATTGTAGTTATGATTTTAGTTCTGATTCGATTGAAGAGTATCCTATTTATTTCTATTTTTTTCTGGTTCTAGTGCCAGTAGTTCTAGAGATCGACTCGACTCTCTCAAATTGTTTCTCATTATTAAGAAAAGGTAACAAAGATAAAATACGAGCTTGTTTTATAGCAATAGTAATTAATCGTTGTTGTTTCAAGGTCAATCTATTGACTCGCCTAGGTAATATTTTTCCTTGTTCACTAATAAAATGCCTAATTAAACTCATGTTTCTATAATCAATTCGATCCCCCAACCCAATAGGGGGTAAACGCCTACGAAAAGATCGCTTGGATTTACGAAAGGGTGGCTTGTATTTATCCATGGTTTATTCCTTATCTCTAAAATACCATTTCTTCATTCATCTCGGATCCGCCCGAAATGGCATTTGATTTGCTCTTAGATATGTTATATGCAATTCCTTCCTCTTCCTTTCAAATGTTGTCACACACATTCAATCCATTTTATTTCTTTATCTCCCCGTGAATCGTATGTTTGTAACAATAGGGACAGAATTTCTTCAATTCCAATCGACCAGGTGTATTGTGTCGATTCTTTTGAGTAATATATCTAGAAATGCCCGGTGATTCCTTCTTCTTATTGGCACCATTTCGGACACAACTAGTACATTCCAAAATAACCGTGACTCTGGGATTTTTACCCTTGGGCATAAACCTCCTTTGTATTTTGGACTCCCTGAACTCTTTCTTCTCTTCTTCAATCCGAAGAAAAAGAAAGGAGAAAGGAAAAAATAGAAGTTGCTAACTGGAAATCCAGTTATGAAAGATTTCGTTGCAAGTTGCAATCAATAGAATATAATACAATTATTTACTACAATTCCATATTTCTATTTTCTTTCAGTATCATTTCATTTAAGTATCTTATATAATCTTGAATATCCAATATCCTAATTTATGCTCTGCCCTATTCTATTCATTCTACCACGAATCCGAGTTTTGCTAAGGTTTAATTAACTCTATTTGCCCACTCAACTAAAGTAAAGGGAGGGACAGGGTCTATTTAATAAACGGAGAATTTATGGCTATTCTTAGCCAACATCTTCTTCATTCCTTACCGCATCGATAATAGCACATAGATAACTAGAATGAAAAAAAGGGGAACGTCAACGCATCTGGGAATAAACGATTAATCTCTATCAATAGACCTGCTAAAGAAGCGAACCATAGAGTAGTTAGCACAGGTGCCACAGAAAGGTATGTTTTGATATCTCGCATTGAAAATCCTCCTTTTTTATTTAACACATATATGATCATATATATTATATATAGTTGTAGATCACTTGTATTTCTACGCGTAACCCCTAACTAAAATAGATATGTACAACGACCGGTAGATGCGATACGCCTGTTCCTGAGTAAAAGAAAAAGTAAGTGCCCAGTTCTGCTCTTTTTTTGTTCCTGAGAATTGCCAATATATACTCATTTATAGGTTGTATTTCACCGTATATACGTAATTCTAACTCTTTACTCTTTCATTTTATGTTATGAGACCAAAAAGCAAAAATGGCAAGAGAAATGTATATAGATGGAGTAAATACAGTGTGGAAAAGAAGACAAGGATTCTCTACAATGACACTGTACAACAGTTGAAAGGGATGTAGCGCAGCTTGGTAGCGCGTTTGTTTTGGGTACAAAATGTCACGGGTTCAAATCCTGTCATCCCTATCTATTACTTATGTTGTGGGCTGTAACATGGGATCCATCTAAATTGGGGATGACATAATCATTACTATCATTTAATGATACTATATGCAGTACTAAGAAGTACTGGGAACTTTAAAGATCTATCTCTTGTCGTGAGAAAGCGCTCTTAGTTCAGTTTGGTAGAACGCGGGTCTCCAAAACCCGATGTCGTAGGTTCAAATCCTACAGAGCGTGATTACACTTTGTAGCGAATCAGATTAACTTGAATTGCAAACATCAATCAAATTTGACCTCCCAAGGATCAAGCATAGGAGGTCAATAATAATCAATAATAAGAAATAAGAAAAAAAGACATCTTACTCAATCAAAAGTCCAACTGATCACCGCGTCTGTATTGTAAATATGCAGTTACAAACAATCCGGCTAAAGTAATAGGAATTAGACCTAACACGATTCCAAATAAAAAAACTTCAATCATTTCGATTTGTTGTTTGAAAAGGGAGAAAAAGAAGGGTAATATCTAGCTCTAATCTAAAAAAGAATCCGCATCGCCCACGAATCTCAACGACCAAGAATTAGCAATTGATGCTGTAAGTAAAACTATAGAATACCTAGAATCTCACAGAAATCTAAATTTTCAAATTACCTGTTCATATACTTAATTTCAAATAAGTCGTATCTTGCTCAGACCAATGAATAGAGCTGGGGTTATAGTTAAAGCAGTCAGTAGAAAACCGAAATAACTAGCTATAGTAGGCATGAAGGAACTAAATGAGATACGTTCTTTTTATACATATGTTTATAAAGCACTTGCCTAAGTTTATGTTTTTGCGAGATAGGATGATAAGCAAAAATCCCAATTGAAAGAATTAGTCCGAATTTAATTTGTTTTCTTTTTATTTATCAGTCATTTCATTATAAACAG